TGAAAAGGGGCATAAGTCGAGCTACAAGAAAAATTCCCGCTGCTACCATCGTAGCAGCATGTATAAGGGCCGAAATAGGGGTCGGCCCTTCCATTGCATCAGGTAACCATACATGAAGGGGAAATTGTGCAGATTTAGCAATCGCACCAGCAAATAATAGAACAGCGCACAAAGTAACAAATACAGAATTGACCTCATTATTAGAAATCAAGTTATTGAATATTTGAAATAAATCACGAAATTCGAAACTCCCCGTTATCCAATAAAACCCTAAAATGCCTAATAATAAACCAAAATCACCAACACGATTAGTTACAAATGCTTTTTGACAAGCCTTTGCTGCAACAGGTCGTGTGAACCAAAATCCTATTAATAGATACGAACACATTCCAACCAATTCCCAAAAAATATAAATTTGTATCAAATTTGAACTAGTAACTAATCCCAACATGGAAGTACTGAAAAAACTCATATAAGCAAAAAATCTCAAATATCCGTGATCATGAGACATATAATTATCACTATAAATCAGAACCATAATTCCAACAGTAGTGATTAATATTGACATAATAGAAGTAAGTGGATCGATCAAGTATCCGAATTCTAAAGAAAAATCATTATTTATAATCCAAGACCATACATATTGATAGACAGAACTGCTATTTATTTGCTGAATAGACAGATTCAGAGAAAAAATCATGACTATACTTAACAATAAAACGCTCTGAAAAGCCCACATACGACGAAGACTTTTTGTTGCCGTCGGAAAAAGAAGAAGTCCCAACCCTATTAACATAGGAACTGGAAGTGGAAGAAAAGGTATTATCCACGCATATTGATATGTCTGTTCCATAAAAAAAGTTTTTTATTCTTAATTAATTGTTTTCGATTCACCGGATCTTACCTCTTTCGAAAAAAGTCAATAAAAAATCAAGATATGCACTAACTTATTGAATAATTTTATATTAGTATTTATTCTGAGTCTTTTCAAAATCGTTCAAATATTCAAAACAAGAAGTTACAGTTGGTCAAATGATATTACTAAGTGACATATAAAAACGAATACTTATAATAGGAAAATGAAAATATAGCAAGGATAAAAATTTAGGCTAAAAAGAATACTTTATCCTGATATGAATTATAGGATTAACTAAGGGCATTGGTCTAATGAAAAAACCTCTTGATTTTCGTTAGTTTATTTAAACTCATTAACTAATTCATTATGGGATTGATTGTTTTCTATTTCAATCAAAACAATTTATTAGTAAAGTTTAGAAGATTATAGATCTAAAATGAACCTTTTTTATCAAGTTTGACTAAAAAAAGACTCCATTTATTAGGCAAAAGTTTACAATCCTTTGAGGTATTTTATTACATGTAAATAAAGTATAGAATAAGGAAAATAAAGGGTTTTTAGGTTATTTATTTCTTTTATTAAGTTTGATTTAGCAGATTCTAAAGATAGAACTTTGAGAGATAAACAACGAGAACTAAAAGTTCCAAAACAAAAATTTTTTTATTTCGAGTAATTTTTGATCCAATTTTAACGGATATTTGACATATCTATATTTCTTTTTTATGAAGAAAATCTTATTTAGATATATGAAGAGAATCTTATTTAGATAAAAAATATAGAATGAATAAGAAATAAGAATTCGTTTTGAACAATAGATGTCTTTCACATCCAACTATAACAATGAGTAACTTTTAAATGGCAGTTCCAAAAAAACGTACTTCGATATCAAAAAAGCGTATTCGTAAAAATATTTGGAAAAGGAAAGGATATGGGGCGGCGTTAAAAGCTTTGTCATTAGGGAAATCTCTTTCTACCGGGAGTTCAAAAAGTTTTTTTGTACGACAAACAAATAAGTCCTAAAATATCGGAATAATCAGATCAAAAAATCGGCTCATTAATTTGTTAATATCAAAGTGAATATAAAATGAATAATTGGCAGTACCTATTCTAATCAATATGAACTCAATATGAAATAGACCCTTAATTTGAATTTTATAAAAGAATTCTTCTGTTTTCTGAATTCTAAAATCTAAAAAAAAAAAAGAAGAAAGAAAAAATACAAAATTTTTTATTGATTTTATTTTTAGTATATTTTCACTCAAATTTTGGTGGTGGGGAGTCTTCTTTTCCCCATCGACCTTTACAAGAATGACAAATTCTTATGTTTCTCGGGAAGGCCAGATATAATATTTTTAGTTCAAATTAATGAAGTGTTTAAACTAATTGATTCCGTGTTAAAAATTTTTGGATAACTTTCTGACTTCTTAATTTATTTACTATATGGAATGAGTTTTCTATATATCTCCAATTTTCAGCCCAATCAATATCAATAAAAGAACTTAATTGTTGCAATGTTATGTACAAAAAATGTGTCAATTTGGAATAATCCAAAATTGACATATTTTAAATTAATTGATCAAATTGATTTTTTGTTTCAAATTTATAAAATCAGATAAACCAGAAAGAATGACAATAAAAGTAAAAAATGAAACTAATGAACCTTCAAATTGACTTTTGAACTCATTTTTTTATCAATTTGAATCTTTACTAAAAAAACTTATTTGATTGAATTGACTTGTTCAATCTCGACGATTGAACATAAATAGGGTATTATGAGTTCGAGCAAGCCGCTATGGTGAAATCGGTAGACACGCTGCTCTTAGGAAGCAGTGCTAGAGCATCTCGGTTCGAGTCCGAGTGGCGGCATGCCATCTTCTAAAAGAGATCCAATAGATCTTATAATAAAAATAAATTAAATTCCCTATTTCTATTTCTTAATTAATATAGGGGATTCCCTCCCCTTTTTTCATTTTTATGATATTTTCAACTTTAGAGCATATATTAACTCATATTTCTTTTTCTATTGTTTCAATTGTAATCACACTTCATTTGATAACCTTATTGGGCAATGAAATCATAAAACCATATGATTCGTCAGAAAAGGGGATGATAGCTACTTTTTTATGTCTAACAGGATTATTAACCACTCGTTGGATTTATTCAGGCCATTTCCCGCTAAGTGATTTATATGAATCATTAATTTTTCTTTCATGGAGTTTCTCCCTTATTCATATAGTGCCTTATTTCAAAATAAGAAAAAATGATTTAACCACAATAACTGCCTCAATTACTATTTTTACCCAAGGCTTTGCTACTTCGGGTCTTTTAAATGAAATATACAAACCCACAATATTAGTACCTGCTCTACAATCGGAATGGTTAATAATGCACGTAAGTATGATGATATTGAGCTATGCGGCTCTTCTTTGTGGATCATTATTATCAGTAGCACTTCTAGTCATTACATTTAGAAAGATTTTTTATAGTTCTAAAAGTAATAATTTATTAAAATTAAATGAGTCGTTTTCATTTGGTGAAATCCAATACAAGAATGAAAGAAACAATATTTTTCAAAAAACTTCTTTTTTTTCTGATAAGAATTATTACAAGGCCCAATTTATTCAACAATTGGATTATTGGAGTTATCGTGTGATTAGCCTAGGATTTATCTTTTTAACCATAGGTATTCTTTCAGGAGCAGTATGGGCTAATGAAGCATGGGGATCATATTGGAGTTGGGATCCAAAAGAAACTTGGGCCTTTATTACTTGGATCGTATTCGCAATTTATTTGCATACTCGAACAAATAAAAATTTGCAAGGAGCAAATTCCGCAATTGTGGCGACTCTAGGCTTTCTTATCATTTGGATATGCTATTTTGGGGTCAATCTATTAGGAATAGGGCTACATAGTTATGGTTCATTCACGTTAACCTATAGTTAAATTCAAGAAAAGTTCTTAAGAATACAAACAGAATGCAATACGGTGTATATAAAGCATCTTGTCTCAACCGGCGAGAACCGTGTGAATCAAGTAGTATAGTGATTCACGCGGTTCTCGCAAAGACCGAGTACATTGGGTAAAATTTTAAATTCATAGTTTGTTTTGACTTTATTTAAAATTTAATTTAAGAGAATAAAAATACTTCTTTTTTTTTCATTAGCCAACCAACTCTAAAAATAATAGGAGTTTTTTTTTAGAAAACTATCTATAAAAATAATTAGATAGAATACCTTCAACCTTGTCAACTGATAGTGAAAGAACAAAATCGGGGTACATACCAATACCTATTACGGGTATAAAAATGGAGATGGAAACAAATAACTCGCGCGGTCCAGAATCAAAAACATAAGAGTTTGGAGTATTAAATAACTTGTATCCATAGAATATCTGGCGTGACATAGATAATAAATAAATAGGAGTTAATATCATTCCAATTGCCATTACAAAAGTGATGGCAATTTTGGGCATTAAAAGATATTTTTGGCTGGTAATTATTCCTAAAAATACTAGCACTTCTGCAACAAAACCACTCATACCCGGTAATGCAAGGGAAGCCATGGAAAAACTACTGAACATTGTAAAGATTTTTGGCATGGGGATAGCTACTCCACCCATTTCATCGAGATAAACAAGACGTATTCTATCATAGCTCGTTCCCGCCAAGAAAAAAAGTGCAGCACCAATAAAGCCATGAGAGATTATTTGTAAAATAGCTCCATTGAGTCCCGTATCGGTTATCGAAGCAATTCCTATAAGTATGAAACCCATATGAGATACGGAGGAATAGGCTATTCTTTTTTTTAAATTACGTTGGCCGGGAGATGTTGAAGCTGCATAGATTATTTGTATTGTGCCTACTACCATCAACCAAGGAGAAAATATAGAATGAGCGTGTGGTAATAATTCCATATTAATCCGAATCAATCCATACGCTCCCATTTTTAATAAAATTCCGGCTAGAAGCATACAAGTACTGTAATGTGCCTCTCCGTGGGTATCTGGTAACCATGTATGTAGGGGTAGAATCGGCAATTTGACAGCAAAAGCAATTAAAAATCCAATATAGAATATGATTTCCAAAGCCACAGGATACGACTGATTAACTGATGTTTCAAAATTTAATGTTGGTTCATTCGAACCA